AAATCATCATATAATAATCGAGAAATTGAAATAGAAAAGAAAAAAGGGAGGTTTGTGATGATTTTTAAATCTTTTCTACTAGGTAATCTATTATCCTTATGCATGAAGATAATAAATTCGGTCGTTGTGGTCGGACTCTATTATGGATTTCTGACCACATTTTCCATAGGGCCCTCTTATCTCTTCCTTCTCCGAGCTCGGGTTATGGAAGAAGGAACTGAGAAGGAGATATCAGCAACAACGGGTTTTATTACGGGGCAGCTCATGATGTTCATATCGATCTATTATGCGCCTCTGCATCTAGCATTGGGTAGACCTCATACAATAACTGTCCTAGTTCTACCGTATCTTTTGTTTCATTTCTTCTGGAACAATCACAAAAACTTTTTTGATTATGGATCTACTACCAGAAATTCCATGCGTAATCTCAGCATTCAATGTGTATTCCTGAATAATCTCATTTTTCAATTATTCAACCATTTCATTTTACCAAGTTCAACGTTAGCCAGATTAGTCAACATTTATATGTTTCGATGCAACAACAAGATGTTATTTGTAACAAGTAGTTTTGTTGGTTGGTTAATTGGTCACATTTTATTCATGAAATGGGTTGGATTGGTATTATTCTGGATACGGCAAAATCATTTGATTCGATCTAATAAGTACCTTGTGTCAGAATTGAGAAATTCTATGGCTAGAATCTTTAGTATTCTCTTATTTATCACCTGTGTCTACTATTTAGGCAGAATGCCATCGCCTATTGGTACTAAGAAACTGAAAGAAACCTCAGAAAGGGAAGAAAGCGATGTAGAAACAACTTACGAAACGAAGAAGACGAAACAGGAACAAGAGGGATCCACTAAAGAAGACAAAGATAGCCCGGTTTACGAAGATTCTTATCTTGATATCCATCAAGATAATTGGGAATTGGGAAAACTTAAAGAAGAGAAAACTTATTTTTGGTTTGAAAAACCTATTGTAACTTTTCTTTTCGATTATCGATGGAACCGCCCATTGAGATATTTAAAAAATGATAGGTTTGAAAATGCTATACGAAATGAAATGGCACAATATAAATTTTATATATACAAAAATATTTATATAAAATATAAAAAAAGTAATAAAAAAATGGATACAAAAGAAAAATACAAGAATAGATAAGACGAAATTCGCCCACCTCCTATATATTTAATCCCTTCACCTATAAAGAAACTAATAACACCAATCCAATTTATAATTCCATCAATTATATGTCTATCAAAAAACTGAACTAGTTTAGCTAATTTTCTTACATTTCCAGTAAAAATCTTAGTATAAAAAATATCTATATAACCACGATTATATGACCAGTTATATATCATATTTTTTATTAGGTCGAATAAAATTATCGTGCGGTTCTTCTTCACAAATGAATTGACTAAACTCAAATTCTGTAGAGATGAATAAACAGATCCATAAAAAATGGATGCTATAAATAATCCAAAAAAGGCTATACTTACTGAAAAAACTGCGTTTTTTAAAAAATCATAAAAACCCGAAGACTCATTTTGGTGGAAAAATTTTGTAGATGGAGTTAACCACTTTGACAATAGATCAGGATCTAGTCCACCAAAATCAATTCCGATTGATCCAATAAATAAAGTAAATAATACCAATATAAGTATGGGAAATAACATAGTATTGTCCGACTCGTGAGGATAGGTGTAAGTATATTTATTTCTAAAGTAAGTACTAAAGTATCGTACTCTATTTTGAAAAAAATTTTCAATTTCTTGATATGTATTTTTTGAAAAAAAAGAAACCTTAGTATTCATTGTTGAAAACAGTAATTTTTTTTTTATTGCTTTGGGTACTTCTTTTCCCCATAAAGATATTGAATAGAAATAACTATTTTTAGCGCTACTGTAATTTTGAAAATGAATACGCAAATGTCCATCAAAGGTAAGTAAATACATTCGAAACATATAAAATGCAGTGAATCCTGCTGTAAATGAAGCGATTATTGCGAAAATTGGCGAATACAACCAACTATCATTAAGAATTTCATCTTTCGACCAAAAACAAGCAAGAGGCGGAATACCACAAAGAGAAAGTGTACCTAATAAAAAAGTAATTCTTGTAATCGGAATATATTTTGTTAACCCTCCCATAAGAACCATATTTTGACTTTTTTCTGGTGAAAATCCAACAATGGATTCCATTGAATGAATAATGGATCCAGATCCTAAAAACAATAAAGCTTTCGAATAGGCATGAGTGATCAAATGGAATAAAGCAGCCCTATAAGAACCTATACCCAAAGCTAACATAATATAACCCAATTGAGACATGGTAGAATAAGCTAAACTTCTTTTAATATCTCTTTGAGCAAGAGCCAAAGTAGCTCCTAATAATACTGTTATTACACCTATTAAGGAAATAAGATTCATTATGTAAGGTATGACTATGAAAAGAGGAAGAAGACGAGCTACAAGAAAAATTCCTGCTGCTACCATAGTAGCAGCATGTATAAGAGCCGAAATGGGAGTGGGTCCTTCCATAGCATCAGGTAACCATATGTGAAGGGGAAATTGTGCAGATTTAGCAACTGCGCCGAGGAATAAAAAAGAAGCACAAAGAGTAATAAATAAAGAATTGACTCCATTATTATGAATTAATTTAGTAACTATTTCGAACAAATCTCGAAATTCTAAACTACCCGTTATCCAATAAAATCCTAAAATTCCTAATAATAAACCAAAATCCCCTATACGATTGGTTACAAAAGCTTTTTGACAAGCACTTGCTGCAATTGGTCGTGTGAACCAAAAACCTATTAATAAATAGGAACACATTCCTACAAGTTCCCAAAAAATATAAATTTGTATTAAATTAGAACTAGTAACTAATCCCAACATAGAAGTATTGAAAAAACTCATATAAGCAAAAAATCTCAAATATCCTCGATCATGAGACATATAATTATCACTATAAATAAGAACCATGATTCCAACAGTAGTAATTAATATTGGCATAATAGAAGTAAGCGGATCAATCAAGTGTCCGAACTCTAAAGAAAAATCATTATTGACAGTCCAAGACCATAGATATTGATAGATAAAATTTCCGTTTATTTGCTTAATAGAAAGATTAACAGAAAATACCATAGCTATAGTTAGCATCAAAACACTCGGAAAAGCCCACATACGTCGAATATTTTTTGTTGCTGCAGGAATAAGTAGAAGTCCAAATCCTATTAACATAGTAATAGGAAATGGAAGAAAAGGTATTATCCATGCATATTTATATGTATGTTCCATAAAAAACACAAATTTTCGTTTTTTTTCTTATAATTGTTTCCGATTCACCAATTTTTATTGCTTTTGAAGAAAACAATAAAAAAATGAAAAAAAAAAGATATGAAACCTTAAATATTCTTATTTTACATTTTTTTATTTTTTTCAGATATTTCAAAAATTTGAAAAAGTTCTAAATTGTTGCTTAAATGCTTTGTCCAAATAGCTCGATATAGAGTCATTTTTTAGTTATTAATTTTTTAACTAAAATATTCATTTTTGAAGTAGAAATTTTTTTTTTATAAAAAAAGAGAAGGAGAATCTGATATAAAAAAAAAAATTGCCACTAGACTAGAATTGTATTCTAGTAATATATAACCATATCATATACTATAGTAAGCAGTAAGCAAAGAAAAAGTAAGAAAAGTAAGCAAAAATAACTATACCAATATCAGTAGAATATGGATATGGATATATAGTTTGCATCAATAAATCAACTAATTCTTCTAGTAATTTTTTTTTTTTTTATTACCTAATTTCTATTTTTTATGAAATTGATTTATTGGATTTCAATCCAATAAAATAAGAAAATATAAGAAATCTTATAAAAATCCTTACTTCTTATATTCTAGTTCTAGAGCTGAATAAAAAAAAAACGTAAAATGAAAGTGCCTTTTCTTAGCTAACGGAATGTCTTGTTTAACATATTAACTACTAGAAAATTCCTTTAAAAATTTTTCTTTCTTTTCTTCTATTTTTTCCTAGTTTATTATATATGTAACACACATGTATATATAAACAATATATTTGTATTTTTTATATAAAAAAAAAGATTATCGACGAAATAAAATATAATATAAAAAATGACTAAAACTAAAAAAAAACGATCCATATTGATCAATACATGTCTTTCACATACAACAATAAAAAGGAAGAACTCTTTTTTTTATGGCAGTTCCAAAAAAACGTACTTCTATATCAAAAAAACGTATTCGTAGAAATATTTGGAAGAAAAAGGGAAATTTAGTTGCAATAAAAGCCTTTTCTGCAAAGTCAGTTTCTACGGGAAATTCAAAAAGTTTTTTTGTTCGGCAAACAAATAAGAAAATCTTGGAATAATTTGAATTCCGTGATATATAGAATATGAAAATTTTTCATTAACTTATGTATTTAACCTCCTCAAGATTAGTTAGAACTAGCAGACAGATAAGTTAATATTCGACATAAAATAGCTGCTAGTTTGGTTCTAAGTATTATTTTATTTCTTTTCCTAATGGAAAAAAATTTCTACTAGGAAAAGAAATAAAATAAAATTATAATAAATATTAAAACTGTTTTATTATATGTCTATCTCAAGATCAAATGAAATCGGTTTTGTTTACTAATTATTATTCTATATTTAAATTATGTACATAACAAACAACAAATATTAATATAATTACTATATATATATATTTAATTAAATTACACTAAGTAGATTAAAAAGTAGACTAAAAACAAGATTTTTAGAAAACGAGTCTTTTAATTTCTAATTAAATTAATTAAATTTAGTAATTACATTTTGATATGTATAAAATCATCCTATTTATTTAATTAAAATTTCTTTTTTGATAAAAAAGATCTTTCTAAGTTTTCTAAGTGTTATTAAAAATGAAAAGAATACTTTAGTTTAAACAAAAGAGTTTTTAAAAACCCTTATTCATCCATTTCCTAAAGTATAACTATATCGGATTCTAGAATCTACATCTAGACGATTCAACATGAATTGACTATTATTATTTCAAGTAAGCCGCTATGGTGAAATTGGTAGACACGCTGCTCTTAGGAAGCAGTGCTAGAGCATCTCGGTTCGAGTCCGAGTGGCGGCATACTCTAAAAGAGATAGAATGGCTCTTATAATGTATTTAATTCCCGATTTCAATTCTGTAATGAGACCCTTTTTATGTATGATATTTGTGACTTTAGAACATATATTAACTCATCTCTCTTTTTCGATTGTTTCAATTGTGATTGCGATTCATTTGATGATTCTATCAGTTCACGAAATCATCGGATTACGCCATTCGTCGGAAAAAGGAATGTTAGCTACTTTTTTTTCTCTAACAGGATTATTAGTTATTCGTTGGATTTCTTCGAGACATTTTCCATTAAGTAATTTATACGAGTCATTGATCTTCCTTTCGTGGAGTTTTTCCATTATTCATATGGTTTCCAAGCTATGGAATCATAAAAATGATTTAAGCACAATAACCGCGCCAAGTGCCATTTTTACTCAAGGTTTCGCTACATCTGGTCTTTCAAGTAAAATGCATCAATCAGCAATATTAGTACCCGCTCTACAATCTCAGTGGTTAATGATGCATGTAAGTATGATGTTATTGAGCTATGCGGCTCTTTTATGTGGTTCGTTATTATCAGTCGCTTTTTTAGTTATTACATTTCGAAAAAACATCGATATTTTTTTTAGAAGCAAAAATTTATTAATATTAATTAAGTCATTTTTCTTTGGGAAGATCGAATACTTGAACGAAAAAAGAAGTGTTGTTAAAAGCACTTCTTTTCTTTCATTTCCTAATTATTATAAATATCAATTAATTCAGCGTTTGGATTATTGGAGTTATCGTGTTATTAGTTTAGGGTTTACCTTTTTAACCATAGGTATTCTTTCTGGAGCAGTATGGGCTAACGAAGCATGGGGGTCTTATTGGAATTGGGACCCCAAGGAAACTTGGGCATTTATTACTTGGACCATATTCGCGATTTATTCACATACTAGAACAAATCAAAGTTTGCACGGTACGAATTCGGCACTTGTAGCTTCTATAGGATTTCTTATAATTTGGATATGCTATTTTGGGATCAATCTATTAGGAATAGGTCTACATAGTTATGGTTCATTCACATAAAATCTAATTAAATTGTAGAAATTCCATGCGGAATAAGTAAGACGTATATAACGAAAATTTGTGTGAGTTTTTAAGAACTGTTTGAATCTTAGATTCAAACAGTTCTTAAAAACTTGGGATACATCTTTCTAATTCACTTTATTATTTTTTTTTCGTTGTACAGCGAATAGTTTCAAAAATATTAAAATGGAAAATTATAAGACTTTCTATCTCATTAAGAAAAAAAAAACTATCTATGAAAATAATTAGATAGGATAGCTTGTATCTTGTCAACTGATAAAGAAAGAACGAAATCAGGATAAATACCAATTCCTATTACGGGTAAAAGGATACAGATTGAAACAAATAGTTCTCGTGGTCCAGAATCCACTAAATTTGAGTTTAGAACATTGAAAAAATTGTATCCATAGAACATTTGCCGTAACAGAGATAACAAATAAATAGGAGTTAATATCATTCCAATTGCCATTACAAGGGTAATTAATATTTTTGGCATTAAAAGATATTTTGGACTGGTAATTAGTCCAAAAAATACTACTAATTCCGCAACAAAACCACTCATTCCCGGCAATGCAAGAGAAGCCATCGAGAAACTACTAAACATGGTAAATATTTTTGGCATTGGAATGGATATTCCCCCCATTTCGTCGAGATAAACAAGACGTATTCTATCACAACTCATTCCTACCAAGAAAAAAAGTGCAGCACCAATAAATCCATGAGAGAGTATTTGTAAAACGGCTCCGTTGAGTCCCATGTCGGTTATAGAACCAATTCCTATAATTGTGAAACCCATATGCGATACAGAAGAATAAGCTATTCTTTTTTTTTTATTGCGTTGACCAAGCGAGGTTGAAGCTGCATAAATTATTTGGATTGCCCCCACTATCACTAACCAGGGAGAAAATATAGAGTGAGCATGTGGTAATAATTCCATATTGATACGAATCAATCCATATGCTCCCATTTTTAATAAGATTCCCGCTAGAAGCATACATGTACTGTAATGTGCTTCTCCATGGGTATCTGGTAACCATGTATGTAGGGGTATAATCGGTGATTTGACAGCATAAGCAATAAGGAAGCCCAAATAGAATATTATTTCTAATGTCACAGGATATGACTGATTAGCTAATCTGTCAAAATCCAATGTTGGTTCATTGGAACCATATAAACCCATACTTAGAACTCCTATTAAGAGAAAAATGGAACCCCCCGCAGTGTACAAAATAAACTTTGTAGCCGAGTACAAACGTTTCTTTCCTCCCCACATAGATAAAAGTAAGTAAACAGGAATTAATTCTAACTCCCACATGATAAAAAAAAGTAAAAGATCTCTAGAAGAAAATAATCCTATTTGACCACTGTACATTGCTAACATAAGGAAATAGAACAATCGCGAATTTCGAGTAACAGGCCAAGCTGCTAAAGTAGCTAAAGTAGTGATAAATCCTGTTAGTAAAATAGGTCCTATGGCAAGTCCGTCGATTCCCAGTCTCCAGTGAAAATTGAAGACATTTATCCATTTAGCATCCTCTTCTAATTGAATTAATGGATCGTCCAATTGGAAATAATAACAGAAGACATAGGTTGTTATAAGGAGTTCTAATAAACAAATACATATAGTATACCACCTAAATACCTTATTCCCCCTATGAGGGAGAAAGAAAATTGAGGAACCCGCGAATATTGGCAAAACTACAAGTATTGTTAACCAAGGGAAATAACTCATGATAAAGACAAGATACGTTTTGACCAAAAAGCCCGTGCTCAAAAGAATATATTTTCTTGAGCACGGGCTTTTGTCGGTAAAAAGGAATCAAATGATTCAAGTGGAATTTATTATAACGTATCAATAAGATAGACCCATGCTGCGAGTTGTTTCATGCCATAAATAAACACGGACACTCAAAAAATCTGTTGGACAGGCGGATTCACATCTTTTACAACCTACGCAGTCTTCCGTTCTTGGCGCGGAAGCAATTTGCTTAGCTTTACATCCGTCCCAAGGTATCATTTCCAATACATCTGTGGGGCAGGCTCGTACACATTGAGTGCACCCTATACATGTATCATAAATTTTTACTGAATGTGACATTGGGTCTATAAATTCCAGTTTTGAACATAAAAAATTTTCGATCTGGTAAAGTAAAAAAAAAAATAATAATAATAAATTTATAATTATATAATTTATTATATATTTATATTTTCTTTATATATAGAAACCAGATGAATCAATGATTTATCAAAAAAAATCTTAAGAATCATTATAATGTTCAAGGGACCAAGAGACTTTGATTTATCTTTCAACAACCATGAAGAGACTTTGATTTATCTTTCAACAACCATGATCATATGAGTCACATGAATCATACGTGCAACTTCACGTTGACTAATGGATCGTCAATATTTCAATATATATATTATATATTGAAATATTACTATACATATTAGTATTATTTGTAAATAAATATATAAAAAACACTGAAATGATATTTTATAGAAAATTTTTTCTACAATTTCTATATATATATTCTTATATGTATTTATATTATAGTTATAGCTAATTTTTCAACAAACTCGATTGATTAATACGAGTTGATTTTCTGTTACGATAGATCGACGAAACAATAGCTAGCCCAATAGCAGCTTCCGCCGCTGCAATCGCTATAATAAAGATTGAGAAAATCTCTCCTTTTAATTGGCGACTATCAAATATATCAGAAAATAGTACGAGATTAATATTAACCGAATTTAGTATAAGTTCAAGACACATAAGTGCTCTAACCATGTTTCGACTTGTGATCAATCCATAGATACCGATTGCAAATAAATAGACACTCAAAAAAAGTACATGTTCGAACATCATTGACTAACTCCTGATCAACCTCGATTCGTTTCAATATGAACAAAAATTCAACCAAGTTGATTGACTAGAATCGAGCGATTACATAAAAAAGGGAATATTGACAGTAGATTAAACTAAAAATTTTTTAAATTCTAACTAACCTATTTATTATTGACGAGCCATAGTAATTGCGCCTATCAAAGAAACTAAAAGAATTATAGAAATGAGTTCAAACGGAAGATAAAAATCTGTTGATAAATGAATTCCAATTTGTTGAACGTTGTTTATAAAGTCTTGCTCTATAATCTGATTTGATCTTGTAGTCCAAATAATTCCGTACCATGACGTATCCGCGATAGTAGTAATTAGTGAAAAAAGAATACTTATACAAACCAGTGAAGTGACTCCATCTCCAATAGTCCAAAGATAGGAGTCGTTAGAATATTCTGAACCATTCACGAACATAACAGCAAATATGATTAAGACATTTATGGCTCCCACATAAATAAGAAGCTGGGCGGCAGCTACAAAAAAGGAGTTTGATGAAATATAGAATAAGGATATACAAACAAGAACCGATCCCAACGAAAAGGCGGAATAAATTGGATTAGTAAACAATACTACTCCTAGACCTCCTAATATAAGAAATGATCCCAGAAATACTACAAGTATATCATGTATTGGTCCAGGTAAATCCATTATAAGAGAAAAATAAGTCAAAATGTTTCATGACCTTACTAAATAGTCCAGGAAAGAGAGGGGTGTTCCCCTTATTTTTTTTTTCTTATATATGATGAGTTTTTAATGCAATTTAATCTTAATATGGATGGATTACTGTGGATATAGATAAAGTTATTAAAATTATCGGCCAATCTTTTCTTTTTTCTTTTAGAGATTGTAATTTTTTACTATTTTTAAATAATCAAGAAAACACATATTCACAGTTTAAATCAAAGAGTGATTCTCAATAATCAATAGTAAATAAGATAAGTTTATTAGGTTCTCATAAAAAAAAGAAGACTTGTTTCTGTTTATCTTTATATAAAAAAATATTAGTAATCAGTAATCGTTCTTGAATCAAGGGGTTTATCTTTATCCATTTTGATTTGACTGGAATTCATAACTGTTTGAATTGTGTAATCTCCAATTACTGACATTGGTAACCGACCTAATGCAATTTGATTATAATTTAATTCGTGACGATCATAAGTTGAAAGTTCATATTCTTCAGTCATCGATAAACAGTTTGTTGGACAATATTCGACACAATTACCACAAAATATACAGACTCCAAAATCAATACTATAATTAAACAGTTGTTTCTTTTTAATCTCTCTTTTAAACCTCCAATCAACAACGGGTAGATCTATGGGACATACACGAACACATACCTCACAAGCAATACATTTATCAAATTCAAAATGAATTCGACCGCGGAAACGTTCTGATGTGATCGATTTTTCATAAGGATATTGAATAGTTACAGGTAAACGATTTGTATGGGATAGGGTAATTATGAAACTTTGACCAATGTACCTTGCAGCCCGTATTGTTTGTTGACCATAATTTATGAACCCGGTCACCATAGGGAACATATTGTAGATCTCCGTGAATAATTTGATGTTTCTTTCTCTTGTTTAAGATCGGTTATGAATGGAGAATATCGTTATCTTATTCGATTCTTTATAGGTAAATAAGTTGGGAAGAAGTTGTCAATAATAGATTACCCAGAGAAATAGGTAAAAGAAATTTCCATCCAAAATTTAAAAGTTGGTCCATTCTCAGTCTAGGTAAAGTCCATCTTGCTGTGATAGGAATGAACAAAAACAAATAAGCTTTAGCTAATGTAATAAATATACCAATTGTTATTCCAAAAACTCCTGTCATTTTATTTATTCCGAAAAATTCAGGAATAGATATATACGGAATAGAGAAATTCCACCCGCCTAAGTAAAGAACTGTTATAAATAATGAAGAAACTAATAAATTTAGGTAAGAAGCAAGGTAAAATAGAGCGTATTTAATACCCGAATATTCTGTTTGATAACCCGCTACTAATTCCTCCTCTGCTTCTGGTAAATCAAAAGGTAATCTCTCACATTCTGCTAGAGAAGAAATTATAAAAACAACAAACCCTATAGGCTGACGCCACAGATTCCACCCCCAAAAACCATATTTTGACTGTGACTCAACTATATCAACTGTACTCGAACTGTTAGATAATCATAGTCGATAATAACATTACTGTTCATATCGCTATTTCAAAACCGTACATGAGACCTCAGCTTCATACGGCTCCTCTATGGTCACAAATAAATGTAAGTACTTGTTCGGTATTATTGTAATTTTTAGATTCTAATTCTAATACCGGGAAGTCCAAAATTAGACCAACGAAATTCCGTCTGCTAGAATAAAAAAGCGCTTCCGAATTGATCTTTTCCATTAAAATTACAATTTTTATTTATTCGGTAATAACTTAATCCTTAAATAAAATACTCGTTATATCAATAAATTAGGTTTTCTCAATAACTCTAAAGAAAGAATTAGTTAGAAAGAATTGATCATTAATTCCAAATTTATGATTAAGAATTCCATGTATGTATATAGTAGATATTAATATTGAATGGGGAAAAGAAATAAGAAATAAATATCCTGTATCATATTTTTTTGTTTCATTTTTCCCAGTCAATATTTTGCATTCTATTTCTTTTGCTCCTGTCCTATTCTTCTTTCTCAGAGGAGAGGTGAAAAAAAAAATAAAGGATTAATTCGTTTTTTATAGTCATTTCTTTAATCAGTGAATAGGAGCATACTCGAGATCGGAATCGTGGAGAAGTACTACTTGGTCATTTCTACCACTTAAAGTCCTCATTATGATTCGTTTTATCCAAAGTTTTATGCAAAAAATCCTTTTTTTATCTTAAATTATCTCCATTACTAATCTTTTGTGTACCTTGGTATTCCTAACTGTCCACTGATTTTTTATTGATCTCCAGTATGGTAATAAATACAAGACAGTAGTAGAAACCCCATACGGTTGATCTTTTGTACCCGCTTCAAGATATGATAATTGGTCAAAGAATCTTAACCTTGGGGTAAACAGTTTATACTGCTTATGTTTATATTCTCGTACATAGGGAATGAGATTTAATCCTCTTACTGCAAATTTATAAGCAGTTTGCTTTTACTCATCTAACTATCTAGCTTAATTCATCAACCCTAATGATAAATAAAAAAAGAAAATATCCATTGAATATAATATACTCAATTTCTTTATTCTATTTCTAGTTCTAGAAAAGAGGGAAAATAATAATGTTCTGCCGAATCACACGTAGAGATATTGATAACACACATAGAGTTAATGGTATTTCATAACTGATAGATTGAGCAGCAGCCCGTAGACCACCTGAAAAAGAATATTTATTATTCGACCCATATCCTGACATAAGAAGTCCAATAGGGGCAATACTTGAAATGGAGATCCATAAAAAAACGCCTATACTAAGATCGGCCAAAACAAGGTGATATCCAAAAGGAATTACTAAATAACTTAGTAGAACAGATATGACCGCTATAGACGGTCCCGCGCTGAACAAACGAATATCTCCTCTAGATGGGAGGAGATCTTCTTTTAAAAATAATTTGGTTCCATCTGCTATAGCTTGAAGAATTCCCAATGGACCGGCATATTCAGGTCCAATGCGTTGTTGTATTGCTGCAGATATTTCTCTTTCTAACCACACAATTACTAGTACCCCTATTGTTATTCCCAATAGAAGGGTGAAAATAAGAACAAAGATCCATATGAGTCCATAGACTTCTTTTAAAGATTCCGATCTAGAAAAAGAATTGATAGCTTGTATTTCCACTTCTGTCATATCAATTATCATTTCAACGATCAACTTCTCCCATAATGATATCTATACTACCTAATATCGTCATGATATCTGCCAATTTCATTCTTTTAACTAGTTGAGGGAGAATTTGCAAATTGATAAAACCGGGTGGACGAATTTTCCATCTCCAAGGGAAAACACTACTATCTCCTATCAAATAAATTCCTAATTCTCCTTTTGGGGCTTCTACTCTCACATAAAGTTCTTGCTTCGACAATTCAAAATTGGGTGAAAGTTTTTTAGTAATAAATCTATATTCAAAATTATTCCATTCGGAATTTTTTGCTTTATCAAAACGTCGGACTTCTAAATTCTCATAAGGCCCTCCAGGAATTCCTTCTAGAGCCTGTTGAATAATTTTTATAGATTCCTTCATTTCACCGATTCGTACTAAATAACGAGCTAGTGAATCTCCTTCTTTTTGCCATTGGACTTCCCAATCAAATTTATTGTAACACTCATAACTATCAACTTTACGAAGATCCCATTGGATTCCAGAAGCCCGTAACATTGGTCCTGATAAACCCCAATTTATTGCCTCCTCTCCACCAATAATGCCCACTCCTTCAACGCGTTCCAAAAAAATAGGATTCCGCGTAATAAGTTTTTGATATTCAACAATTCCTGTTAAAGAATAATCGCAAAAATCCAAACATTTCTCTATCCAGCCATAAGGTAAATCGGTAGCAACCCCCCCAATACGGAAATAATTATGCATCATTCGCATACCTGTAGCGGCTTCGAATAGATCATATAACAATTCCCTTTCTCTGAAAATATAGAAAAAGGGAGTCTGTGCACCGATATCCGCCATAAAAGGTCCAAGCCATAATAAATGAGAAGCTATACGACTCAGTTCTAGCATAATTATTCTAATATAACTAGCTCTTTTAGGTACTTGAACGCTTTCTAATCGTTCTGGTGCATTTACTGTTATTGCTTCTGTGAACATAGTGGCTAAATAATCCCACCGTGTTACATAAGGCAAATATTGTATAATTGTTCGATTTTCCGCTATTTTTTCCATCCCTCGATGTAAATAACCCAATATAGGTTCACAATCAATAACATCTTCACCATCGAGAGTAACAATTAGTCGAAGAACACCATGCATTGATGGGTGGTGAGGACCCATATTCACTATCATGAGATCCTTTCTTGTAGCTGGTACAGTCATAACTTTTCTTCCTTAATTCAATTCAGTATTCCATGAATTTAACAAAATGAAGTTGATCAAAATGCAAAATCTAATAACTAAAGACAAAATTCAAACCAATCTTAAACTTAAAATTAACGAGTTTTTGACTCCCGAATACCCAACTGGTTAATCAATTTCTTATAACGTACTCGATTTTTCTTTGACAAATAATCCAACAGCCGTTGACGTTTTCCCAGAATTTTTCGTAAACCTCTTTGTGATAAAAAATCTTTTTTATGTGATTTTAAATGTGAAGTAAGTCTCTGTATCTTATCAGTGAAACTAAATACTTGAAATTCAACAGATCCACAGTTTTTTTCTTTTTCTTGGGAGATGATTTGACTTTTGACCATAACAAAATTTTCTATTTTTTTCTTTTACGCTAATTTTACCGATCAGGAAAAATAAAAATATTTATTATACGTGTTATTTGCAGTTATTTGAATCTAGTACAAAAAAATTTCTCATTTCTTCATATAGAAAGGAACGATCTTTTTTCTATCCAAATCATTGAAAATTTGATTTCTTCGTTCAGTCATATAGAAAGGAACGATCCTTTTTTTTTCAAGATTTTCCTATTCAGGAAAGAAAATGTTTTTTCGATAAAGAAAAATAGATATAAGATATAGAGGAAATATACTATGTTATATTTATATTTATTATATACTATTAATATAATTAAAGAATTTAAAGAATTCTGAATCGTGGATACATATGTATTCTTGATATACTGAAATTACTGCCATTATTGGTATCAAACCAATAACGATTCATACAAGCTAAATCTTCGAATCGATAATTGGGCCAAAGAAAAATTTTTAATTTAATGAATTTCTTTGTATATGTATTAAGATGTTTTTCCTTGTTCAAAAATTGTCCACAGTTGTTTATGTTGTTTTGATTACAAAATATTGGATTTCTACCCATAATATTCCAATTATGAGAATTAAAACAAATAAAAATTCTCAATTCTCTACGACGTCTGGGGGATAGAATATTTTCAGGAACAAGGAAATCATAATAATTTTTGTTTTTAGTCACAAGTATATTGCTGTGTTGTGCAACAGATTCATGAATTTTTTTTTCATTATCAACATATTCTTTTTTTATTATGTATTTTCCATCAGTTTGGCGTTTATTCTTATCAACCAATGAAATACCTATGGTTTGATATATAATATCTTTTCCATCCCTTTTCATAGATAGACGAATTGGTTCGACAATAAATATGCCTCTTTTTACCAATTCTGTAAGAGTTAGCTCTTTCTGAATCAACATTACATCTAGATGTATCTTTCCTCTTTGAATTGAAGATATAGCTATTTCCTTTGGATCTATCGGTCTAAGTAGAAGACAATATACCTTTATATTATTGATCATTCTTTGATTCAAGAGATCATCCCATCTTAATTGAAAAAGAAAATATTTTTGCAAGAATAAATTGAGTTCTGCTTCTTTCTTGCCTGAGATTGTTTTTTTCTTAGATTGTTTTTTTTTTCTACCTTTTTTAATGTCTGCTCCTGTATAATCTGTCTCAACATCTTTTTCATTTTGTTTTCGTAAATATAATACAAGATTTCCTTGACCTTGTTGTTCATTTTTTTTTTTTACATTGATCTTTTTACTTTTACTAATATTTTCATAGAAATAAAAATTTAAAATAAGTAATTTGGTAGGTATGATCCACGGTTTTATTTTATATGCATTAAAAAGTAGTACAAATTCTGGGAAAAACCAAGGTTCTAGATTTGATATGCTACGATAGAATTTTTCTTGATTCATTCCCACCCAATCAAAAAAGGATTTTTTTTTTAATTTTTGATAATTTTGATTTTTAGTATTTTTATGAATCTTGGTGTTATGAATCTTGGTGTTGATATGCGTATTGGACCGGGTCTCAATATCAATATTATTTCTAATACAGAAATGGGGAATTTTATAATTTAAAAATAGTCTATCCATATTTTTGTCCGTATCAATGAGAAATCTTTTTTCTAGATAATTATTAATAACTATCCTTATCAATCCATAAAATGGTTCGGGTTTTAGTGTATTGAAATTAGATGCAATTTTTTTGTTTTCCACTTCTTGTAATTGTAACGTTGATTCATAAATATATGAGTTTTGATTATCCTCAAAATTTATATATTTATATGTTAAAATATCATATCCAAAATGTTTTTTCAATTTGTCTTTTTGACTCATCAATGAATTTACTGCATAGTAATTTTCTTTCATGTAATGAATTAATTGGTCTTTTTCTTTTTTATAAAAATCCGATTTCGTTGAGTCTTTTTTTTGAATTATACGACATTGGTTGGCCCTATTTTGCCATTTTTTTGGTACTAAATAAGACCACTTAGTCTGAGATAAATTATATTGATAATGACCCCTTAACCACATTTTCCATTTATTCATTCTATACTTATTTATTTTCTTATGCTTTGGTTTGTAACCAAATATTCCTTGTGTTGTACAATAATTCTTTATTATATCTGTAAGAAAAGGATAGGTGTTATGATATTGAAGTACAGATTTCAAAGGATATTTGTTAAGTAATTGATTTTGCGAGAATTTGTAAAATACATATGCTTGAGACAAAGAAGATAAGTCCCAATAAATATTAGAATTTTTATTGCTAATACTAAAATTAGTATTATAAAAAATATTATAAAACGACTTTTTTATAGTCGAAATAAAGTTCATTGTTTTTTGATTTATCTTTTCAATTCCTTCTTGATTTGTTTTATCATTACAAATGTATTTAGTTAAAATTTTGTTTGTTGATTTAAAACTTGGAATCTTAATGATACATAGTAATAGATTCATGTATATTTTTTCAATGAAGGATTTTAGAAAATAATGCGATTTACGTATTAATCGGATATTTTTTCTTTTAAATTTAAATATTTGCCAAATATCCTTCTGTAATTCCGATCTTTTATCATCATAAGTTAGAACCTTTTTTTTCTTGTCTTTTGTGATTCCTTTTATTTGACTCCTAATTGTGATTGTCTTATTAGCAAGATCTTTCATTTTTGTTTCGATGAGTGAATAATTTGCATTTCCGCAATTTAGGGATTGAATTGCAATCCTCGATTCGCGAAGAATCTTATTATTTATATTAGAATCTCTTCCATTTTTAGTCGGTTCATATACTTTAACCCTACTCGATTTTAATATGGGTTTTACTTTTTCAAGTTCTTTCATTATTAGGTCCATAAATAGAATTATTTTGATGACCCATCTTGTTTTTTTTTTAGAACCATTTCCTCTTTCTTTGAAAACTCTTATAACTTGTAAAATTTGCTTTTTCGCTTTTATCGTTTTTTTTTCGAGTTCTTTAAAAATGGGTTCAAAGAAAGAAGGTCGTTTTCGGGGAAAAGGTAGCTCTGCTTCTCTTCCCCAAACTGTTAAAAAACAAAAGTTATATTTTTTCTTTTTTTTTCTTTGCTGATCTCCATGATTAAATCGTACCTTAGATCTTTGCCAAGGTTTCAGACAAAAAGGAAATATAATCTTTATTTGAATACCATCTCTTAACCAATTTGGGGGAAATTCCGTTTCCGTTAATTGGGCACCATTATAAGTACATTTCACATGTATTTCTCTATTCCATTCCTTCCCCTCGTACCATTCGGGGAATTGAAACAATAACATACGACTAATATTTTTAGCTATTATCAATACGGGAAATAGAACATATTTTCTAAGAAAAGATTGGGTTACTAATATTAAACCTCTTGCTGCTCGATAAAATAGAAATTTATTCCAAGTCTCTGATATTGCTATTCGTTTATTTTCGTCTTCTTTCTCTTTGTTTGTTTTCTCGTTTTCTTTTGTATGTTCTTGCTCAAAATAATAAATTTGAGATTCTGAGGTTCCCCTTAACCAATTCTTAATTTTTGATATATCAAAAAATGAAAAAAAAAATGTTTTATCTATTCGATCCAAAAAAAAATGCGCATTTGCTTGAAATATTTTAAAGATAATTGTTTTACGTCTTTGAGCACGCATAGATCCCTTGATTAAATCCGATTGTTGTGAGTAACGTATCAAAGCCACCTCGTCTTCTTCATCACTAGTATTACTAGTAGTATTATTAGTAGCACTCGAATTAGTACTCTTATCGTTATCAGTAGAAATTATTATACGTTTCCCTTTTCTTGACCGAATTTCAGGATCTTGCATCGATTCTTCGTCATTTTCTTCTTCCTTATCATCTGTTAATTTGTATGACCATCTAGAGACCTTTTTACTAATTTCTTCCATTCCAATAGAATTTTTTCTAATTTTTATTAGATCATTTGGATCAGTTGTAATTACATCGAATAAAAATTTCAAAGATTTTACTTGACTTTCTGAATCTATTCCTTGCGCACGTTCAAAAAAAAAATTTTCAATTGAGGTTAAGGAATTCTCAATAGGATTCGATAAAAATTTCTCATTAGAATAAAACCTATTCTTTTTATGTTCAAATGTTTGAGAATTTTTAGGAAATAGACCATGAATTTTATTTATCCACAATATTTCTAAGAAATCCGCTTTTGAAGTTATTAAATCAGTCATGATTTCATCTGAATCTACATTTTTTATTGTTCCGCGATAAGGTCCATTCAAAAAGGGATCATACATTTTGGGTAAATATTCTTGTTCATGCTCATCATCACACAATCTGGTTCTTTTTTCTAGTATATTTAAAGCAAAAGATCCTTTCTCTTTTTCTAAAATATTTATTCTACTTATAAATTCGTTCCTTAAGTTGTATTTTTTTTGTTCATTATTAGAAATCCAATAATTATATAGGTCTTCGTGGTATAGTTTTTCTGTCGTGTAGAAAGAAATTTTGCGCTCTATCATTTCTGAAAAAGTTGATAAACTCGGCGGATATGTAAAAGAGATTATATTTTTTCCTTTATTTGGGCATATATAAAAAAAATATTGTGCCATTTCATTTCGTATAGCATTTTCAAACCTATTATTTTTTAAATATCTCAATGGGCGGTTCCATCGTTTATAATCGAAAAGAAAAGTTACAATAGGTTTTTCAAACCAAAAATAAGTTTTCTCTTCTTTAAGTTTTCCCAATTCCCAATTATCTTGATGGATATCAAGATAAGAATCTTCGTAAACCGGGCTATCTTTGTCTTCTTTAGTGGATCCCTCTTGTTCCTGTTTCGTCTTCTTCGTTTCGTAAGTTGTTTCTACATCGCTTTCTTCCGTTTCTGAGGTTTCTTTCAGTTTCTTAGTACCAATAGGCGATGGCATTCTGCCTAAATAGTAGACACAGGTGATAAATAAGAGAATACTAAAGATTCTAGCCATAAAATTTCTCAATTCTGACACAAGGTACTTATTAGATCGAATCAAATGATTTTGCCGTATCCAGAATAATACCAATCCAACCCATTTCATGAATAAAATGTGACCAATTAACCAACCAACAAAACTACTTGTTACAAATAACATCTTGTTGTTGCATCGAAACATATAAATGTTGACTAATCTGGCTAACGTTGAACTTGGTAAAATGAAATGGTTGAATAATTGAAAAATGAGATTATTCAGGAATACACATTGAATGCTGAGATTACGCATGGAATTTCTGGTAGTAGATCCATAATCAAAAAAGTTTTTGTGATTGTTCCAGAAGAAATGAAACAAAAGATACGGTAGAACTAGGACAGTTATTGTATGAGGTCTACCCAATGCTAGATGCAGAGGCGCATAATAGATCGATATGAACATCATGAGCTGCCCCGTAATAAAACCCGTTGTTGCTGATATCTCCTTCTCAGTTCCTTCTTCCATAACCCGAGCTCGGAGAAGGAAGAGATAAGAGGGCCCTATGGAAAATGTGGTCAGAAATCCATAATA